TATTATATTCTAATTAATTCCTATTATACAAAAGGGTGCAGATAGACTGAGCAAAAAAGGGCTTCATTTCGATTCTCCAATTTGGAAAATCACATATTCATTTCCTTCGTATGAACAGAAAAATACGATGACTCAAAGAAGTTCCCTACCACGAACTTTGTACCGCGCGCATTACTTAGAACAACTAGGAAAGTAAGATAAGATAAGCAAGAATAAATAAATATTCGGAATAGCGGAATACAAAATTAAGAAATGAAAAAATGAAGAAAAGGGAACCTAATCTCACCTCCTTCTGTACCATAAAGAAAAGAACCAGAGATTTTTACACTTCTCCAAAAAGAAGTGTCTCTATTTAGAGATTTATCTACTTAGATGAATAAATCATACTCTATCTATATTATTAACGAATATGTATCCCAATCCATCTCGAGTAATTTGTATCAATACCTATTCGGTAGATCCTTTTTTTTCTGTGCCAGGAACCAGATTTGAACTGGTGACACGAGGATTTTCAGTCCTCTGCTCTACCAACTGAGCTATCCTGACCCTTTCTTGTGCATCATCTTAGTAGAGTATTAGTATCTATGTCAATTAAAGGGACTAAAAAATCAATAAAGTATTCAAATTTCCAAATTTTGAAATGGGGGGGGGGGTAGTCCTATGCATTGTGCATGGCTTACTTAATAATACTTAAAAATCGAGTTAATAATCGAGATTCCTTGCCAATACTCTAATAAAAAAGAAATCTGTTCAATGAATAGCATAAGATCCATTGAGTTCTCTTCGCACTCCTTTGTGAAAGAGTAGAATGAGAAAGCTAATGAATCTTAAACCCATTGATAAAAAGAAAAAAAGAGGATAAATACTATAGTTAGGGAATAAAAGAGGGTTTGGGGATAGAGGGACTTGAACCCTCACGACTTATAAAGTCGACGGATTTTCCTTTTACTAGAAATTTCATTGTTGTCAGTATTGACATGTAGAATGGGACTCTCTCTTTATCCTCGTCCGATTAATCCACTTTTAAAAAGATCTCGAAAACTTTGAATTGAAGGATTTGATTACTCAATATTCGATTGGAATGGATTCACAATAATTCTAAAAAAATTCATAATTTTCTATTTCATAATCATTCCTAATTTCATTCTAAAAAAGAATAAAGAACCTATATTATGATATGGGTTCCGTGATTAATCGTTTGCTATGTCAGTATCTATACGTGTGTATTAGATGTATAAAGCCCTTCTTTCTCTAATTTAGAGGGAGTTCCACTACCAATACAACGTAATCAACTCGATTCGTTAGAACAGCTTCCATTGAGTCTCTGCACCTATCCTTTTCCTTTGGATTCTAGTTCGAGAACCACTTGTTCTCTCAAAACACGGATTTGGCTCAGGATTGCCCTTTTTTAATTCCAGGGTTTCTCTGAATTTGGAAGTTACCACTTAGCAGGTTTCCATACCAAGGCTCAATACAATCAAGTCCGTAGCGTCTACCGATTTCGCCATATCCCCATTTTCCTTTTCTTTGAGACCTGGATTCTTTGTGTAATTTCATCCATCTCTTAGTTTTTTTTGGAATCGTTGAATTCATTACTCGACGTAGTCTAGCAGTTCGTCTCTATTTGGGAGACCCTGCTTATTGCAATTCAGAATTGAATTGATTCTATCGTTGATGTATTTGCAATTCAATCCGAATCAATATATCCCAAAGTTTTTCTCTCCCCCACCTCCCACCCTCCTTTTTTAGAGTATTCAAAATCATACTATAACGCTTGATATTCATTCTTTTTTTTTTTCTAATCAGAATTAGCAATTTCATTTGCTATGATTCTATGTTCTCCTTAGTGAAATATTAATCATTAAATTATTAACAAATAACAAAAAAAACAAAATATCTAAAAAAATGTCTATAATGATCGAAGGAAAATGCCAAGAAATTCGCATTTTATCTTTATTATATCTTTCATATATATTATTCTTTTCTATGTATTAGATTATTCGTCCGAGCCATATCAAATTGAAAATATCTGAAATCGAATTCAATATAGAAATTGGAATAGATTCTATTCTATTAGAATAGAAAAATCGATTTGAGAATTAGAGAAATAAAAAGAAAGTTTAATAAATTCTATAATCCTATTTAAGGATATCATCTAGTTAAGCATATCAAGCTAACTTTATCTTTATTAAGTTCTAGTATTTTTTTCTAAGTAGAACTTAAAATTTCGAACTAGTTAATAGCTAAGATTAATAATTAAGATCTGACATTTTACAGATTTCCTATACATATTTCTATTTGTTACACTATTTCTGTTATGTAAGCCCACTTAGCTCAGAGGTTAGAGCATCGCATTTGTAATGCGAGGGTCATCGGTTCAAATCCGATAGTCGGCTTTTTTCTCTATCGATGTTCCATGAACAAGAATCTCTCTTTTTCTCCGAATTAAATGGGGAATCCAGGATCTATTATGTCGTTCTACCTTACAATTTTGCTAGATACAAAACAATAAAATAAATAATATATATACAAAAAATCCAGATGTTGATGAAATTCCATTTTTTGTGGTACTTTAGTCGATTTTACTCTGTTTATCCTTTAGTTTAATTCAGTTTTAATTTCGATGTATTCTGTAATGTAAATACAATGAAATTAATTGTGTAAAATGAAATTTCAATAAAAAAAAGGAGTCTTCATGTCCCGTTATCGAGGACCTCGTTTTAAAAAAATACGCCGTCTGGGAGCTTTACCAGGACTCACTAGAAAAACACCTAAATCCGGAAGTAATCTGAAAAAGAAATTGCATTCTGGGAAAAAAGAGCAATATCGTATTCGTCTTCAAGAAAAACAGAAATTGCGTTTTCATTATGGTCTGACAGAACGACAATTACTTAGATATGTACATATCGCTGGAAAAGCAAAAAGGTCAACAGGTCAGGTTTTACTACAACTACTTGAAATGCGTTTGGATAATACCCTTTTTCGATTGGGTATGGCTTCAACCATTCCTGGGGCCCGGCAATTAGTTAACCATAGACATATTTTAGTTAATGGTCGTATAGTCGATATACCAAGTTTTCGTTGCAAACCCCGAGATATTATTACTACGAAGGATAACCAAAGATCAAAACGTCTGGTTCAAAATTCTATTGCTTCATCCGACCCGGGGAAATTGCCAAAGCATTTGACGATTGACACATTGCAATATAAAGGACTGGTAAAAAAAATCCTAGATAGGAAGTGGGTCGGTCTCAAAATAAATGAGTTGTTAGTTGTAGAATATTACTCTCGTCAGACTTGAACTTAACGAAAAAAGGAAAGGTTCATAGAATTTTCTTCCCCTTCCCCTTTCCCCGAACTAAATCGACCTAAGGCCCTTAATTCGTATTTTCCCATTCACCTAGCAGAAATGGATTAACCCTAGGATCCTTTTTTCTTTTTTGTTCTTTCCTCTATGTATATTTTACATACCACAGTAATTTGCTATAGAGAATTTCTATTAAAAAAAGGTATTATTGCTAGAATAAATTGTTATTTGATTTGATACATTGTGATCGGTAACGTTGATGAATTAAGAGAAACGGAAAGAGAGGGATTCGAACCCTCGGTAAACAAAAGTCTACATAGCAGTTCCAATGCTACGCCTTGAACCGCTCGGCCATCTCTCCTACATAATCTTATTATGGAAAAGAAACTGAGTGAATAGCGAGTTTTCGTATACCTGCAGTACAGGTACAACCACAACCGCTCGGGGGTTCCACGGTTCTATTGTAAAAATTCCTTTTCATCTAAGTGGAAGAATCTAGGAATTCCGCTCCCTCGAAAAGTTTTAGTTTGGGTTTTCCCCAAAGAAAAAGAGAAGGGAAGAATTCTTCTTATTCCATAATAAAAAAAAAGAACCCTAGAATTCTGTTTGCATAAGGTACGCTACGCCATACAATCGAAATATAAAATAGGGTATGGGACAATTAATGACTTTGAAAACGCGAAATAGCTGATGAGAGAAGTTGTTGTTGAGAAATAGGAAAGTGGAATGAAATCCAATCTTAGTCAAATATTTCATACCTCTTCTTGTCCAAACAGAAGGAAAAGGAGACAATTTGAGCTGAGCGGAAAACCCATACCTCTCTTATCCATTTAGAACATATGGATCGATTTATAAGAATCGAATGGGTTTGTTTTTATGTTATTTTGTGAAGGAATGAAAAGAATTCTATATAGAATGGGTTGGGAATTATGCCTAGATCCCGTATAAATGGAAATTTCATTGATAAGACCTCCTCAATTGTAGCCAATATTTTATTGCGAATAATTCCGACAACCTCAGGGGAAAAAAGGGCATTTACTTATTATAGAGATGGTGCGATTTGACTCTTTTTTTTTTAGCCCTACCTACACCTCAGTCTTACGAGAAAGAGAGGGGTTCGCATAGAGAGAACAAAATTAGTAAAGGAAACCCACGCTTGGGGAAGGTGAGGTGAACTAACAATTCCTTCTGTCGTGTATCCTCGATTGATGCAGCCTCAGATGCTTCAATTGTAGATTTGAGTATTGAGCAAAAGGTTACACCTACAGGATAAGGATAGGTTCTGTATTACAGGCCAATCCTACTCTACTAGTACCAATAGGCAGCATAGGGGAGAAAGGCACTACACCTAGAAATAGTAATCAACAAGAGAAAAACTTTGTTAGAAATTAGCCCTTTCCTGATCGGTATCAGGGCTGGGAAGAATGGTTGGGATAACAAACAACCATCAGGTTTGTACTTTGGATACCCCTATAACCATCAAAGATCGTTGAAGTGGCTAATTCCTCTAAATAGGAGGCGTTGAGAACAAAGAAATTCTTGGAGCTATCGTTTTCCTTTAGCATTAATAGAATTCATTGGTGTTAAGAAAAACCTCTTGCGGGAAGGTTGGCTAGAGATTTCTTGGAAAAATACCAGCCCCTTTCGGTCCATAATGAGATGGGACTAATTCTATTTTTATTCTATAGATTAT